AACGAATTTCTTGTTCTCCTCTTGCGTATGTATATATCATTCAAATAGATAAAATCGAAAATCTTGCATCTTTCTATATCTACTAACAAGGACTATTTTCCTAGGAATCCCTGCTGTTGGATCGGATTCGTTAGAATCCTTGGGAAATTTTAATAATTTTTTTTTAATATCTAATTTCTTTTTGGATATTAAAAAAAAATCCGAAGCTAAGAACAACAGAAGAAGAAAAATAAGTAATAATAATAACGAAAATGGGTTCTCATACATCCATTTTCATGTAGAAAAATGACTAGGTCCGTCCTACATTTCTTGCGCTTAGTATATATACTTATTTAGTATACTTATATACAACTAGATAAGTATACTTAATATACATTTATATACGAATTCGAATCTGATAATAATTAGAATATTAATTTTCATTATTATAGGATATCTTTATACCAGTAACAGGTACAAATATTAAATCGAGGTACCCTTTCTATGACAATTCTCAACAGCTTTCCCTCCATTTTAGTGCCTTTAGTGGGCCTAGTATTTCCGGCAATGACAATGGCTTCTTTATTTATTTATCTTGAAAAAAATAAGATTTTTTAAATCCGATCGGATCAAGGTCAACTCTCATCTAGTTTTTTTTTCAAGACTTAGCGATGCCCGAGAGCCGTTTATTAGAATAGTGTATAAGACTAAGAAGTGGCTTTCTCCGACCATAAACGGAAGAGATCTTATGCATGTGTAAACATGATATATAAGTAAATTTATTCTATCTATTGTCAACAATAGGTTGTGATCTGAACTCATGTCTGCAATGAAAGTCAATGTATCTATATGTATGTACCGATCTATAGGGAATCATATGAAGGGGATGTTCTGATTTTATTAGATCGAACCAATTCGATGACTTACTGCTAAAAGTTCACATCAAAATAGTACTAGTTGATGAGAGTTACTTCAAGAAACAACAAAAGTAAACTCAAATTGATTTTCTTTTGGTTGTTTCCCCAATTCCAATAAAATTCAACTGGAGCTAGTATGTATGAGTTGGCGATCAGAATATATATGGATAGAATTTATAGCAGGCTCTCGCAAAACAAGCAATTTCTGCTGGGCCCTTATCCTTTTTTTAGGTTCATTGGGATTTTTAGTGGTTGGAATTTCGAGTTATCTTGATAGGAATTTGCTATCTTTATTTCCGTCTCAGCAAATAAAATTTTTTCCACAAGGGATCGTGATGTCTTTCTACGGGATCGCGGGTCTCTTTATTAGTTCCTATTTGTGGTGCACAATTACATGGAATGTAGGTAGCGGTTATGATCGATTTGATACAAAAGAGGGAATAGTGTGTATTTTTCGTTGGGGATTTCCTGGAAAAAATCGACGCATCTTTCTACGATTTCTTGTGAAAGATATTCAGTCCATCAGAATAGAAGTTAAAGAGGGGATTTACGCTCGTCGTGTCCTCTATATAGAAAGCAGAGGCTTGGGGGCCATTCCCTTGAATCGTACTGATGAGAATTTGACTCTACGAGAAATTGAGCAAAAGGCTGCGGAATTGGCCTATTTCTTGCGTGTACCAATTGAAGGTTTTTGAAAAATTAACTGAAGAATAAGAATAAAAACTTTCTCGGCAGGAGGAACCCCTCAAGACTTTTTTTTTCGAAATATGCGAGAGTTTCATTTTTACATTTTTAATAGAAAAAAGTTCTTTCATTTCGAAATGCGAATAATATTAATATTCATTATTTGAATTTGAATCTTTCGGGCATTCATCGAAAGGGGTAATCGCTTCGAATATTTGATCAATTGGGATATCTGGAAACTATATTGTTTTGTTTTTTATTATTTCTTGATTCTAATTCGAATTGGAATGACGAATTCGAAGTGGATTCTTCTTCGATTTCTGTAGTTTTTCTACACTAGGTTCAAGAACTAACCGGCGAACCACAACTAAAAAAAACGAGACTCGATTTATAGGTGCAATACCTTGTAATAGAACTCATGCTTGATAGAAATATTAGATCGCATAGAATCAACGAATGAGGTGTGTTCATTAACAATTCACAGATGAAAAAATGACAAAAAAAAAAAAAACGAACGCATCCATTCCCCGTAGATATCTTTCATCTATAGTATTTGTAGTATTTTTGCCCTGGTGGATCCCTCTCTCATTTAATAAAAATCTGGAATCCTGGGTTACTAATTGGTGGAATACTAGTCAACCCGAAACCTTTTTGAATGATATTCAAGAAAAAGCTATTCTAGAAAAATTCATCGAATTAGAGGAATTATTCTGCTTGGACGAAATGATAAAGGAATTTACGGAAAGACGTCTAGAAAAGCTTCGTATAGGGCTCCCGAAAGAAACAATTCAATTAATCAAGATGCACAATGAGGATCATATCCATACGATTTTTCACTTCTCGACAAATACAATTTGCTTCGTTATTCTAAGCGGTTATTCGATTCTGTGTAATGAAGAACTTATTATTCTTAACTCTTGGTTTCAAGAATTCCTATATAATTTAAGCGACACAATAAAAGCCTTTTCGATTCTTTTCGTAACCGATTTATGTATCGGATTCCATTCGCCCCGCGGTTGGGAACTACTGATTGACTATGCCTACAACGATTTTGGATTTGCTCATAATGATATTATTCTATCTGTTCTTGTTTCCACTTTTCCAGTCATTCTAGATACGTTTTTTAAATATTGGCTTTTTTCTTATTTAAATCGTGTATCTCCGTCACTTGTAGTGATTTATCATTCAATGACTGAGTGAAAAGCGATTCAATGATCCAATTAGAATATTTTGGATTTTTTACATAAGCAAAGCATTCAAGCCGTACTTCCCTTACTTTCCTACCCATCCAGAGGATCCGATCCCTCCCAGATTCCGGGCATCCTATATTCCAGTATAATTTTTTCAGTAAATAGCAGAATCGCGGATAGGGAACTGTATTAGTGACCTACCTAATTTTATTGTAGAAATTTTCGGGATCAACGATTGGACCATGCAAATTCGAAATACCTTTTCTTCGTTAAAGGGAGAGATTACTCGATTCATTTCCGCATCCCTCATGATATATATAATAACTCAGGCATCAATTTCAAATGCATATCCCGTTTTTGCGCAGCAGGGTTTTGAAAATCCACGAGAGGCAACTGGTCGCATTGTATGCGCCAATTGTCATTTAGCTAATAAGCCCGTGGATATTGAGGTTCCGCAGGCGGTACTCCCTGATACTGTATTTGAAGCAGTTGTTAGAATTCCGTATGATATGCAACTGAAACAAGTTCTTGCTAATGGTAAAAAGGGGTCTTTGAATGTGGGGGCCGTTCTTATTTTACCAGAGGGGTTTGAATTAGCCCCCTCCGACCGTATTTCGCCCGAGATGAAAGAAAAGATAGGCAAGCTGTCTTTTCAGACCTACCGACCCACTAAAAAAAATATTCTTGTGATAGGGCCAGTTCCTGGTCCGAAATATAGTGAAATCACTTTTCCTATTCTTTCCCCGAACCCCGCAACTAATAAAGATGCTCACTTCTTAAAATATCCAATATACGTAGGTGGGAACAGGGGGAGGGGTCAGATTTATCCCGACGGGAACAAAAGTAACAATACGGTTTATAATGCTACAGCTGCGGGTATAGTAAGCAAAATCATACGAAAAGAAAAAGGGGGATACGAAATAACCATAACGGATGCAGCGAATGGGCGTGAAGTGCTTGATATTATCCCTCCCGGACCAGAACTTCGTGTTTCAGAGGGCCAATCTATCAAACTTGATCAACCATTAACAAGTAATCCTAATGTAGGTGGGTTTGGTCAGGCCGATGCAGAAATAGTACTTCAGGATCCATTACGTGTCCAAGGCCTTTTGTTCTTTTTGGCATCTGTTGTTTTGGCACAAATCTTTTTGGTTCTTAAAAAGAAACAGTTTGAGAAGGTCCAATTGTCCGAAATGAATTTTTAGATCCGCGGATTTATCATTTATCAACATTAAGTTGGTAAAAAGAACCAAATTCTTCTTGGCAATTATGTTATGTAGAAGCAAAAAACTTACGAAAAGTCTTTTGCTTATTTATATTCTTTTTCTACCGGATGTCGGGAAGTTCTTGTACTGCACTCCTAAATCATAGTATATATATTGTGAAGAAGGCTATTTTACTTTCACCCTTCTTTGTTTTTCCAATACAAATTGGAGGATGTCACTATTATCAGATTTAAATATCATAGAATGTGTCAATCGTTTTGATTCTATTAGAATAGAATCAAATTCGACTAGAACTAGATACTAAACATAAGATAAGGAAGTGGGGAATATCGAATATAAAGAAAGTAGGGCTAAATGAGGGAAACAAGGGATTCTAAAGGGGATTATTCGTCGTACTAGTCTTCGGCACCGGAAAGGGATGTCGGAAATTCCTTTTCGGGTGTCGAAATAATAATGGTTCTTAATTCTATTCATCGAACATTCCTATTCGTAGTTTATAAATTTTCCAGGTTTATCAGAACTCTTTTTGGATTTCTATTAAGTAGTGGGAAAATAAAAAAAAAAAAGAAAGAGAAGTCATTGAGCAAATGAAACTTCTTCCATGAGCCTAGAAAACTATTTGAATTGAATAGACACTAAAATAAATAGAATAAAGTTCTACTAGTATAGAAAGGATTTGGATAATATCGGATCAACCGAAATCCATATATAGATGGATTGTGATTCTGTGATCCAGGAAAAAGAAATTGAGTGATTGCTTGCTTTTTTGTAACTTTGAAAGTTTCGATAGATACTATTGGGGAACAGATGTTCTGAATCAATTAAGCAAGTTAATAAAAAAAATCATCAGAAATCAGCAAAAAATGAAATGGATTTTTTTGAAGCATCGGAAGAAGTGATCTTTTTTTCCATTTCTACGAGCAAAACAAAATATTATCCTTATTAAGAACTCAAGGGGCCCTACCCCTCGAATCAGACAAAGACAGGAGCGACAGGGGACCTTG